CTAAACCAAAATAATAAACAAAGCAAAAGCACCTATTAAAACAGGTAAAACCCGCCGCCATACAAATCCCATTAATATATCGTATCGGTACCGGGGAAATCTACTTCGACATAAAACAATTAATAAAACTACTAAAAAACTCATAAAAGATCTCATCAAGCCTCCCCCTAAAAACCCTAACCCACCCATTCCCCCTAAAATGTTACCTCCCCCTAAAAATAAAACCCCCGTCAGGCTACTTAAAAAAATAACACTTGCGTACTCAGCAATAAAAATTATCGCAAACCCCCCCCTTCCGTACTCCACATTAAACCCCGAAACCAGCTCCGATTCTCCCTCTACAAAATCAAAAGGAGCCCGATTCCTTTCCGCTAAAACACAAAAGACCCATCAAGGAAAAGCCAAAAACAAAATTCCCCCGTTAGACCCTCGAGCCTGGAACCTGTCAACATCCACAAAATCAAGTCTCCCGCATATAAAAAAAGGGCCTAAATACAAAAAAACTAGCATCACTTCATAAGAAATCACTTGAGCTAGAGCCCGCACAGCTCCAAACATCGCATATTTTGAATTAGACGACCAACCACACAAGACCACCCCATACACCCCTACCCTCAACACACTTAAAACATATAAACCCCCCCAAAAAAAATAAACTCCGCACTCTCAAATACCAGAACTACACCTCCATAAAACAAAAGAATGAAATAATATAAAACACGGACCAAGAAAAAACAAAATTGGGTTAGAAACACGCGGTGTAAAATACTCTTTGCTAAAAAGCTTAATCCCATCAGCAAAAGGCTGGAGAATTCCAAACCACCCAACCATCTCGGGGCCCTTACGCCCTTGAGAAGCAGCTAAAATCTTACGCTCAAACAAAGTCAAATAAGCTACTCTTAATAACACCAAAGCATAAAAACTAACTGACCAAAAAACTACTACCACTCAACCAAGCGGCCAATCTTAGACCTCCTAGCGGATGTAAGCCGCTCGCACTACCTATACTAGCCTGGCCTAATCCAACAACCCCTCGGGGGCCCCTCAAGCCAACTTAGCCGCTTCAAAACTTCGTTTTCTTTAAACTACCCAAGGAAACTACACCCTCAGAGACATAGTTTAACTTTAACTACTTCCCCGTTAACAGCGGGGCGCCCTTCTTAGACTAATATCCCACTCTTTGCTTCTTTAGTTCCTATATGCTCTATAACCCCACAAAATCTCTACCCAAGCCTACCATATTTAAAATATCCAAAACTAGGGTTGAGAGGGCTATTTTATACCTCACCTCTAGATTAAAAGTCCAGCGCCCTAACTTAAGCTACCAACCCAGCAAACTTAACAATTATTGCCCAAACCCCCCCACCACTATCCTTAACAAGCCCTCTACTAACACACAGCTCTAATTCCCTTCATACGACACTAATTTTGAAATTAATTTACCCGCAACCTTCAAAACTTTTATATAAACAAAGTAAACCCCTTATTCCTCCACTATTAAATTCCTGGGAACTAATTACCTACCCCCAACGCCCCACTTTACCACCCTTCTTTTTAAATCCTATTTATTTTAACTTCAACTTAAGTAGGTTTAAACCTAAAACTAAATGTCCTTTCGTACCCTAAAGCCTGAACTCAATAGAAAGAAGATAGAAACCGACCTAACTTTCGCCGATCTGAACTCAGCTCACGTCGGGTTTTCATGGGCGAACGAACCAACCCTTAAGACCGCCTGCAAGCCTTAGGATACCCAGAGCCAACATCGAGGTCGCAAACCCGCCCATCTATAAGAACTATCAGGGCGGATAACGCTGTTATCCCCGGAGTAACTTCTTCTGCTAATCACAAATTTATACCTCTGTGGGTCGTAGCGCATCCGCACTTTAAATAATAGGAGTCTAGTCTTGCTCCTTTGCTGCCCCAGCCAAAACTGCCGCTGCACCCCTCTACTTGAACTAACATGAAGCCTTAAATCAACCTGTTACTCTAGGAAACAGTAAAACTTAGAGGAATAACTCTTACAACTTAAATTTCTAACTTCACGGGGTCTTCTCGTCTTTCTTACCTACGGAAGCATTTGCACATCCAATTCAATTTCACCAAAACAAACTAGAGACAGTTAAAGACTCGTCAAACCATTCACAGGACCTACAATTAATAGGCCATAATTTAGCTACCTTAGCACGATTTACCGCGTCCGTTTAAGCCCGAAAACTCACCGGGAAGGCACGACCCCCCATGTTACTCAGAAAGCCATGTTTTTGTTAAACAGGCGGTCCCTTTTTTTGCCGAGTTCCTTTAGCTTTGTTTACCAATATAGTTGCTACTCCACATTGCTTTACTACCTGAATTAAAAACAACTACACCACTCCGACTACTCATCCCTACATTATCACTTTTACTACACTCGTCTAGTAAAAAGACCCCATAAACCAAAAAGGAATTAAAACTTCTATTTAAATCTAGGGAAACTCTGAGATTTAACCCACTCCAAAAAGATAGCTTCTTCAAGCCCACTTAAACCCCCACTCTTCAACAACTTCCTTTTACACTAGGTCTCTCAGCTTATCCTGAAAAACCTCACTTCTTTTAAAAACACTTCACTTCAAACCCACCAAACTAATATTTCTTATTTAGCTTCCTAGAAAACCCTTACCCTTAGAGTGTGTCCTCCATAGAGCTACACTTATATGTATTTCTAGGGCAACCAGCTATCAACCCGCGCGAAAAGTATTTCGCCACTATCTTCCCGTCTCGGGATAGCTATCTTACGCTAACCCCTAGCGAGAAAGTAGATCGCAGAATTTTCGGGCTATTCCCTAAGAATAAAAAGTAATAGAGCCATGATGCAAAAGATACATGATCCCATCACTGGTACCTACCTGTTAATCTGTTCATTCACTTACGTTACACTTTTCCTATCGCTCAAGCCTCGTCTATTTCAGTCACCCCTACTAAGACAATTAAAGATGATTCACCCAACACTACAACTAATCTATCACCTATACAGCAAAAGTTATCCCAATCTAAACCTCTACCCATAACCCAACACTTTAAAACCTTAATCAGGGCGCACCTTCCAGTACCCCTACCTTGTTACGACTTATCTCACCTCTCGGCGAGAGCGACGGGCAGTTTGTACACAAGCCAGATTCATGTTCAGGGAGACATATTAATTCCCCCTTACTCCTAAGTTCACCTTCACCCTAATATTTCAAAATAAAGATCCGTATTTTTAAATCTAAATTGTAACACCTACTCCCTTAGGCCGTGGGCGGTATTACGACCTGAATTCACGGACACCAACGATACAATCGCTACGGCTCCATTGAGCCTGTTACTCCTTGCTCGAACAACAAGCTGACAACGGCAATACACCAGCTGCACTTTTTCAAGGCCTAGTAAGATGCGACGGGGATCATCGGATTAAGGCACATATTCCCCTAGGTAGTTAACAAGCCGCCAAGTTCTTTGAGTTTTAAGCACACGCTCGTAGTCCCCAAGCAGCTGCCTGAAAAGCAAAGTTTGCGTCGGTAATAAATGGGTCTCAAATCCATGTCTTCGGCTTCCCGGTTCCGTGGCCTCAGCCCAAAGGAAACATTTCCCCCTTCCTCCGAGGGAGACCCGGATTACACCCCTTCCCCTCGGGGTAGGCTCCCTAATTTTTAATAATAACTCTCCACAATAGAGCAGGCCGTCTAACCACCTTTTGCACTTTACCACTTAACTTGAGTTACTCAGGTCTAACCGCGACTGCTGGCACCTGGTTGGACTCCTCTAATCAACAATAGCTTAATCAAGCTGACGCTCATGGTTAAAATCTATCCACTGGAGGTATGAAATAAATTATTAACAGTCCTCGAATTCCTCTGATTGTTCAAACGTAAACTTCTCCAAAAAAAAGCAACAAACACTAATTAATGAAAAAGAACCGGTATACGCATTCACTGCATAAACTACCATGTGTTAATTGACCAAATTAATAGCTAAGCAAAGGTAACCAGAACCAAACTACCAACCCTCCCCTACCTCACCCAAATCGCCTCCTCCAATTAAGAAGACCTCACACTTGGAAGGAGCGCGTGCTTTTTACACTAGAGACGACTCCCCCCCAAACCCCTAATTACCGCCTTGCAGGAATAAACCAACCCCTTCGACTTACAAGACCGACGTTCTACATAAACTAAAAGCGGGCCCTACCATGTAGCAGGAGAGAATTATATTCCCGTAAATAGGTTTACAGCCCACCACCTAAACTCGGCCACCCTGCTCTGAAACCCAAGTGCATGGAGAACTCCACCCCCCCGCAAAGAAAGGTTCAAACCTTCTAGCCCGATAGGCTGCACCTCCCCAACCCAAGCCCTGAGGAGTTTCCCCCTTCCTGTGAGACTGCAGCTCATTATTGTATTTCAACTACAGGGCTAATTCATCCTCACACCCAAACCCTAACACCACTCCAACCCCTGCCCCCAACCCGATGTCACCCCTTACACCCACAACAAAACCACAATAAGTATAAACTAAGCCTTACCTCCTTTGACCTTAACTCTCTTCCAACTTAAACACACTAGCCTTCTCCCCTCCACATTCCTTCAACGCCCCCGCAAGACCGCCAACTTGACAATCGGGAGGTTAGTTAAAACCACTAACCGCTCGAAAAACGGCCGCACTACTTATACTACCCCGACCCAAAGTAGGGGGGGGATCTATCTACCCTCCGCCGCGGGGGCATGAACCCAGCATACTCATTATAATACCCTACCAATTTCAAACGGGTGAGACCTCAGCAGGGCCCCCTCTTCCGATCCTAAATCGGACACATGATCTGCCAACCCGCCCCTTTTCATCCTTTAAATAAATCCAAAGTGCTAAAGGGATTATAACCCTTGAAACCTACCACATCAAAGTAGCCCGCTAACACCCGGCTTAGCACCCCCATTCCAACCATATTACACTGCAGGGAAAAGCAGCTAAACTTCCTCCTCGGAGACCAAAACTCCAAATGCGCTAATACACCACCCTACACCCCTTAAACCCTACCATTTGAATAAAGAAGACCTCTTCAACTTTCTTACCTTACCCACAACTGTATTTGGTACATTAATCCACCATAATAACCGAAAATATCTAAAACCAACAATAAAAATTAAAGCAAACCATAAAAGCCAATTACTCGGTTCAAACTGAGGCACCTAAGCCAAAGGACTAACTTAGCCACCAGCTACCCATAGAGCAGCCGCACTATTTATGCTACTCTGACCGCCCTACCCTTTCTTAGCAAATCCCCCAACTCGAGGCAACCACCATCGCCGCATGTATAGAGAACAAGCAACCTTATAAGAATCACCCCAAGACCAAGCAATAATACCAACAAAAACTAAAGTCTGCACTAACATAATGATCCACTCCAACACACCAATCCAAAACCCAGCTGCTCCAACAAAAATAATCCCTAAGAACCTATTGTTCCAAATGAAAAATATTAACACCTCCCCTATTAAAGACATAATAATGTGCCCACAAGAAACATTAATTATTAACCGAACACCTAACACGACCGGACGAACAACTCACCTTAACAACTCTACGAATACTACAAATAAATTTAACCCAAGAGGAGCCCCTATCACCCAAACCCTCCGAGAAAACTTTTTCAAACCCCAAACCCTCCACATTCTCCCTACCCTCCAAAACAACAACCCATACCTTATCACAAACACCGGAAGACACCTAACCCTCTTTACAAAAGGAATCATCCCTAAAAGATTAACCCTTAAAATTACTACAAAAACAAATGTTAAAATATGAGCCCTCCCACACTTCTGACCTCACTCATGAATACAGAAAAACTTAGAAATTCTTAAAACAAGCCAGATTATAAGCACTTCTAATCCCCCTGGACTTATATAAAAAGGCCTACTCATTATAAACAACACTGCAAAAGGAAGTAAAAAAGAAATGAGCCTACTCAAACTCATCCTCCAATCAAATTGGCCAAAATACCTTCTTAAACCCACATACGACACCTAAGGTGAGGGGAGGTCTGACTCCTCCCTCAAGAAGGGCCGAAACCTACTTGCCATCAAGGTCCCACCCCACCTCCTAATACTACAAAGATATATAGCCTTCTTTCACCCAACCTAATCAAAAATCCCCAACCCCTCACACATAAATCCAACAACCCCACTCACTAGGTCTCTCAAAGCCCTCCGCCCAGTATCTTTTGTAGGATAATAAAAATACTCCATCCATAAAAAAATACAACGCACCCTCAGCCCCTACCCACTTTAACTTAACTTACCCCCTTCTACCACTTTTCCCACGACCATTCCTTCCAACCCCCCCCTACTGCCCTTCTTATAATACCCCCCAAAAACTCTTCCCATCAATCCCCTCCTATCACACCAAAGTTCCTCATACCCCATTTCCCTCTCTAAAATACCCCTAATATCCGTAATCCAGATTTTGAAAAAACTAGCCCAAACGCAAAGGGTACTCCCTTTGCGTTTGCTTTTTTAGACCCCCTAGAACTTACTTTCTTATTTATCTTGCTAATTTTACTACCTTATAGATTTTAGCCCCCCCATTTTTCAAAAAAAGACAAAAAAAAAGTATGAGGAACCCCTTTTTTGCTGGGGCCTGGGGGCACCCTCTTGGGAGGCCTCTAGAAGGATTTTTTCGCCCAATATTCTAACACCCAAGCTTAAGTCTCAACCTTATACTTTAAATACCAGCCCAATCTCTTTTATAAACCTAGGAAGCAACCTGCTCTTCGGTTATTAGCGTGAACTAAACCCTACAACAAGACTAGACCATTAGAAACCCAGCCTTTCAATCCAACTCTAACAATAGAACAATATGATAATGAATTATTTATAGATTCTCTTAATATTCTTAACTTAAAAACCCCTTAAAAGCACCAACTGCCGAAGTCAAGACAATCGACTATAGCTACTTGCTTCGACACCTTAAAAGCTGTTTCCCCAAATCATGCCCAGCTTGCTCCTTCTTCATTTCTAAAACAAGCTCCTCAAACTTTTTAGATCTTATCGTAGACCCTATTACCTTCTCCATTACATCAACATGAACAAATCCTATAGATTTTAGCCTCTTTTGGACCGAGGGTAGGCGTAATAGAGGGGTTACATCCCCCTTAATTACATTAACTATATCTTTATGCCTCAATCTGTGATTTAAACACTCCCCCTCAACCGCAATGTTAATTAACTCAACAAACGCTTTCAACCGAGCACCTAAGTCACAACCCCCTTCTCTTCAATCACGCCACTCCCTATAATCCTCTGAACTAACTACTTCAATTATAGTAGGCATCATAGCATGATATGCGCCGCATAATTCAACACAGAACCCGGAAAATACCCCGCAAATGTTAAAATCTAAACTTCCTCGACTTAATCGACCCGGAATAGCATCAATCTTCATTAAAAGAAGGGGAGACCCCCAGCTGTGAAGAACATCATCCCTTGTAACAAATACCCGAATAGGCTTTCCCTGCGGAACTACCAATGGGCGATCAACCTCGGAGTAGTCTCGAAAATTAAGAGGTCTCCCTGCCCTACGCCTCACTATTCGCGAATCCCACTTAATAGCCTCAGCCTTTCTGCTTATTAATTCATACCTTCAGTACCACTGATGGCCCACCACAATTACATCAATAAAAGGATCAAGATTTGTCTCATCATTAACATACAAAGCAAAAACGGAAACAGTGCATAAGCAAACTAAAAAAATAAAAGGCACCAAAGACCAAAAAACCTCCAGCCGTCCACAGTCCAGATAAACCCTACATGTGATCTTATTGAAAGAAGCTATCCGCAGAAAAAAAATAACAGAAAACCTTACAAAGAAAGCAATGATTAGGCACCTCTCATATACCATCTCTAAATTGTAACCCTGTAAAGTAACTGGCTCTGGCAATCTCATCTGTCCTCGCTCCAATCTACAACCTTCGCTAGAAAGCCGGCCCCACTCATTGAACTTCCTACCCCAACCTAAGATCTGACCCCAATCTAACATCTGACGGACCCGCCAGGCATTAACCTATTTATCAAGTTTTCTAGATATCTGGACCAACTAAGAAAGGCCGACCCATAAGCATACCTCTAAAATATATACTACAAAGAAACAAGCAAACCAGTGACTACACATAAACATGTTACAGTCTAGCGCTTTCTTAAAACATCGGGATAAACCCCCCGGCCCAAAAAATTCAAACCAACCCTGGTCAAGTCCAGAACTTACTTCTTCTGACAACATAAATCCGGCATAGACAAAAGGCTGACCCCTTAATCCATCTAAGAAACCTAACTCACGAATGAAACTTCCCCGGAAGCTTCCCCACCAGTCTAACCTTTCCTCCAAAATGGGCCGCTTAAAATAATCATTTTTATAACGCACGCTAAAATTTTTTTCCTCCCAACTCTCGTTGAAATAAAGCCCAGTCAACACCTCCCTAGCCCAAAACCATCACATAACAAACCAAGGGCACCTTAGCAGAATAACCTTTCTCTCTCAGCAAGGATAGCAAGGAACTCCTGAATTAAAAAACCACCCCCCTACCCCCCCCAAAAAAACTACAAAACAAAAAAGATTGAAACAAAAATAATGAGCCGATGGCAAGCTCAAACCTCCCCTATAGCGGTATGATCTTACTCCCCCAACTTTATCTCTCCGAAGCCCGCTGAAGAAACAAAAATATCCCAACCGAGCCCTGTAATATCCGGTTGAAAAAACTCCCACTAAAAAAAAAGCCACCCCCAATCACCCAAGCGGCCTGTGCAATATTGACTCAATAATTACCTCCTTGGAATAAAATCCCCTTAAGAATGGGATCCCACACAATCCCACACACCTTCCCAAAAAATACCACTTTAAACCCCCTTCTTCCGAGAAACACCCTCCCAACCGACGTAAATCCTGCCTGTACCCTATAATAACTAAACCCACACACACAAACAAAAGAGCTTTAGTTACAGCATGGGTTAACAGATGAAAAAATGCTAGCAAAGGGTACCCAACTCTAACAGAGAATATTATAAAAGAAACCTGCGAAAGAGTCGACAAAGCAACAACTTTTTTAGCGTCACACTCCACACAAGCATTTAAACCCCTCAAAACCATTGTAATTAATGAGCATCATTGTAATAAAACTAAAGCTCCGTCCTCTAACCCCCCACAGTACCGAACAACTAAAAACACTCCAGCTGTGACTAAAGTAGAAGAATGGACTAAAGAAGAGACAGGAGTGGGAGCTGCTATAGCCCGAGGCAACCAGCTACAAAAGGGAAACTGGGCTCTTTTAGTCCTGGCCCCCACCACTAAAAAAACTCTAACTACAATACCAAACTCCTGCGCCCCGTAACCCCCGCTTCCAAACCCCAGACCCCATAACAGCAATGCTAACACCAGAAAACAATCCCCTAAACGATTTCTTAAACCCGTAATTATCCCAGACCCTAAGGACCTATGACATGGATAGAAAAGAACTAGTAAAAAAGAAAAAACCCCTAACCCGTCCCACCCAATTATAAGCCTGAACAACCCCGGAGAGAAAATAAAAATAACTATAGAAAAAACAAAACACATTAACAAAGCATGGAACCGCGAAGGATGAAAAGCCCTTGCTATGTAATGCCCACTGAACTTGAAAATATTACTAGCAATAAAAAAAACAACACTAGAGAATAACAATCCAACTCCATCCACAAAAATCTCAACCCTAAGATCTAAGGAAGAGTGACGGAATACCTCAAAACCCAAAACAAAGAAATCCCCCAATAAACCCAAAGCCCCTAAAAAACAAAAGGCAGATGCGACTAAGCAAAAAGCCTCCGAATAGAATCCAACCATCAACCTAACCAACCACCTTGCGGGGAGCCCCTAAGAGGACCTCTAGGACCCAAGTCTAGCGTGCAGATATTACACCTCACCCCGACAATCAAGCCATCCAACAACTAAGCCTAACCCTTATATAGCTAAAACATCCAAGAGCGAAGAATGCTTCCCCATCCCAGGTTTTGGAAACCCGAAGTTTATTTTTAACCTAGCTCTCGACCACCCGTGGTAGGTCCCCGAATAAGGATCAAGGGGCTTTGTTGAGCCCTTTACTACCTTGTGTAAATGGCCTCCCAACCCCTTTCAATTATAAGGCTCTACCTTTAGTAAATCAACCATTTCCCCCGCCCTCATTAGCTTGGGATCCGGCCAATGGTCTTCATCATTTACCCCTAAATCTGGATACTGCTTTACCATTTCTTCCCAGTACTCGTCAAATTCATCTCATTCATGGTCATACGAGCAAATATAATCTTCGTACCGCTGCACCAGGCCGACAAGGGGAAAAAATCCAAAATAGAAAATAGTACCCCACCTACCCGCCCTAACAAAAGGATCGTCTACACCCTGCCTCCCCACATATGTTAATACACAAAAATTAGCAACCCAAGCCCAAAACAAAAACTGGCACACAGGATAGAAGCAAAATGACTCCATCTTACCACACCAAATCTCAGGCAACACAAATAAAATAAAAATAGATGCAAGCAATAATAAAATCCCACCAACTTTATTAGGCACTGATCGGAGAATTGCATAAGCAAATAAAAAATACCACTCAGGATGAATTCTAGCCGGAGTTTCCATATAATCACAGGGAACAAACCTCCCCCCATCTAGAAGCCTGTATGGATAAAACCCAACTATGAATGCCACTACAGTACACCTCAAACAAACCCCCACCAAGTCCTTCACCGTAAAAAATCTATGGAATCGAACTAGGGAACAATCTCTGTCCAAACCCAAAGGGTTACCCGACCCAGTTGAATGAAGGAAAATTAGATGTAAGAAAAAAATCCCTATAATAACAAAAGGCATTAAAAAATGAAGCCTAAACAAGCGCTTAAGGGTTACATTTCCTACTGCATACCCCCCCCAAACTCACATTGCGATGTCTCCCCCAACTAGAGGGATTGCAGTTACCATTCTCCTAATAACCTGGGCAGCCCAATAAGCCATTTGTCTCCAAGGAAGAACATAGCCAGTAAAAGCTGTTAATATTACTAACAACAATAATACAATACCCCTACACCAAACCTTATATAAACGATGAGACCCATAATACAGCCCCCGGCCAATATGGAGGTACAAACAAACAAACATAAAATTTGCTACATTAATATGGAACCTTCGAACTGCCCATCCTATATGAGCTTCTTTTATAATAAAACACACGCTTCTAAAAGCTAAATCTTCATGAGCAGTATAGTAAAATGACAGAAGCCAACCAGTCAAAATCTGCCCAAAAAGACAAACCCCCAAAAGTGACCCAAATCCCCACCAAACCCTTAAATTAGAAGGGCACGGAAGGTCATAAATTACCCCCTTTACAGCCGAATAAATCGGCCCAGAACTTGTTGTAGAATAAGGCAACAAAATGGGGGGGGCCTTATAACCCATCTTTCGAGCTTAAAACGAACACATTATTCTGCCACCCCCATCTTACTTTATAGTACTTCGGATACCGCGAAGAGCTCCCCTTTTATTGTACCAACAAAGCTTAGTTACCGATACTATGCAGATAGCCAACAAAACAGCCAAAAATAGAAAAGTTACACTTCCTACCCAACTACTATCCCTCAACTCAGGTCCAAAACACCCCCTCACATCCACATAGCCCCCGCAAAAAACATCTTTATAACACCATCATCCATCATAATAAAAAATTAAACAAGAGACCCTGATAATAAACATAATCACACTCATGGGACGAACAGTTTTCTGAGCAATGCTCTTGAACAAGGGATTCGGAGCTAAAGCAACCGCATAGAGAAACACAACCATTAAACCCCCCAAAAATGATAAAAAAATAAAATGCCTTAACCACACAGCTCCCCTGTAACCAAATACTAGACAACCAAGTAGCACTGAAAAAAAAGAAAAACACCCTACAGCCTGAGGCCCAACTAAAGAACCGCATCCAACCAAAAAAAATATCACTAAAATCCACAAAAAATACCAAACCTTCACTTTTACAAGGAATAGCTACGCTTTACTCTAGAACTAAATCCATGTGCACTAACACCGCCTCGCATTTCAACCACCTGCTCCTGGAGAGCTACCCCCATCCCCTGAATGCAAATCAGGAATGTTTTTTACACTAAGGAGCATGCCCCCCAAGCCTTTTAGTCCCGGGACCACTCTAGAGCGCCTCGATATAATTCGTATAGTAACCCAACAACCAAAACCAATAAAAAACACCACCTATAAAACTCAACTGTAGCTACCCCCACCCTTTTAGCATGAAGAACCGGAAAAAACATTAAAGACTCTACCTCAAACACCAAAAATAAAATAGCAACCATGTAAAAACGAACAGAAAACGGGCACCGCGCCGAACCAAAAGGATCAAATCCACACTCATATGGGGAAGCTTTTTCTGAATCCCGAACCCATAGCTGGGTAAGCCAATACCTTTGTGTTGCCATAACTGCAACTAACAAAAAACCCACCAATAAAACTATCCACAAAATATCCACATGCCCCCACTTAATGATTAGAAAAAGATGTGCATGGAAAATAAATAAGGAAGTCTCAGTAACAAAAAAGGGGCTCCCAAACGATCCCTTTTGTCTCGCTTCACTCTTCTACCTCCCCTAATAATACAAAACCTTATTACAAATAAATAATAACCTCAACCAATAACAGACCCCAGTGCCAAGGGAATTATAAGCGGAGGAAAAGTCCTCGCTACGCAAAAAAGAACAGCCAATTTACTAAAAAACCCCAAAAACGGTGGAAATCCCCCTAAAGACAGCAAGAAAATACAAATCCCGCCACTAAAAGAAGACCGTCGAACACTCCCACCCCTTACAGAACATAAATACCCGTCACCTCTTATTAATGACAACAGCCCCCCTAAAGAAACCCAATAAGCAAATAGATAATACACCAACAAGCCTAGCCCCCCTAAACAAGACGCTAGCCTCCACCCAGTATGAGCTACAGAAGAATAACCTACAAACCGAGAGAGCCGAGTGGCACCCACCCCACAAACAGCCCCCACTAGCACTCTTACACCCCTACAAACATAAATAACCCAACCATCATGAAAACCATGACAAATAGAGAACAAAGGAACCACCTTCTGCACCGTCAACAAAAACCACATCCTCTCCAATCAAATATTATCTAATACTTCTACAACCCAAAAATGAAAAGGAGCTGCCCCAACCTTTACCATCAAACCTAAGTTAAAACCCGACACTAATGGCCCTAACCTTGATCACCTACCAACAGCAATTCTTATAATCATAATTCTGGACCCAAAAGATTGAACAAAAAAATACTTAAACCTAGAATCAATTGTACGCTTTTTATTATTTACTAACAGAGTTAAAGCCCCAAACAAGTTTATTTCCATCCCCACCCAAACCCCAAACCAACTGGGACTAAGAATAGAAAATAAAATTCTCCCCACCACTAAACTAGACGAAAAGCCCAAATTGCGCAACCTCACTACTACCCCATCAAATACCCTAGAGCCCAATTAACCTTATTAAAAGCATCGTCAAAGGTCCACTGCCATCCTAGATTTCTCCACAAATAAGCTGCCCTGTAAACAAAGATCCAAATTACATCAACAAAATGCCAGTACCAGACAGCAAAAGTCAGGTTTAAATGGCGGGCGCTAGAAAAATGACCCAAACGAGCCCGGTTCCAAGCCACAAATAAAAAAACTAATCCCCCAATTACATGCAACCCATGTAACCCTGTCAAAGAGAAAAAACAACTCCCATAAATCCCATCAGCAATAGTAAACTTAGCTGAATAAATTTCATAACCCTGACAAACAACAAAACATCCCCCCAAAATCATTACAATCCCCAAAGTAATTAAAGCAGTTTTAAGCTCCGCAGCCTTTAAAGCTGCCTGGGCTAAGTTGCACGGACACACAGTTCTAAGAAGAAGACTAGTATTAAGTAATGGCAAGCCCCAACAAGACATTGTATAAATTTGAGGAGGTCAAAAAAACCCCAGGGCCATCCCCGGAGCCAATGCGCTATGAAAGAACGCCCAAAAAAAAGAAGCAAAAAACATGGTCTCTCTAACCAAGAATATACAAAATCCAATTCGAACCCCCCGCTGCACGCGACGAGTGTGCTTTCCTAAAAACGTCGCTTCTGTAACAATATCTACAAACCACCAATATACAGACCTAACCAACAAACACAGACCCACTAGCACACGCCAAATAGGATCTCCATGAAGAAATTGAGCAAACATTATTGCTGTAAACCCTAACCTTCAAGCAGTTAACAGCGGCCAAGGACTCGGGTCTACCCGATGAAAAGGACAACGCTTCACTTGATTAGCATCCCTGCCCATCTAACCCCTTAAATAAATCATTACCATAACTGCGGGCATAGATTACAAGCAAAGATAACCCTAACGCAGACTCACACACCCCCAATCCCACCACAAAAAAAAAAAAATACCCCGGATTTAACTCCAAACTCCTGCAAAACCCCCCTAAGACCCCTACCAAAACCACCTCTATACACAGAAGCGCAGACAGAATATGGGTCCGCTGACATCCAAAAGCCAACCACCCACCAATAAAGAACGTACATGAAAAAACTCCCGTAACCCCCACCCCACCTAAAACACCTACGCTATCATAATTACCCATATACGCCATCTATGGAAGAACGCTACTTTAAACGCAACTGACGAGTGACAACCGCCCGTGATATTTTCACCATCTCCCAACTTCTAGCTTTAGTTTCTTAGAAACTCACCTAGCTGGACCCCCGGAGTCTCAAACCCGCCTAAAGAACCACAACCTTTTGTGCTCACTACACCACAGAAGCCTACTCCTACAAAAACCCAGGGAAGAAAAAAAGAAGGAATAATGGGGTAGCGTGAAAAACTCCTAAATATCTAAATTTACCCACCCCACGAAAAGATGGTAAAAGCGAAGATCCTGAACTCCCATGCCTTACCCTCGTATATAAAACCATCATTCTAGCACCCCTAAAAAAGAATAAAAGAAGAAAACAAGGGATAAAACCTAAAGGAAACGACCCACAAACCCCCATCCCCATAACCACCTCCCCTAAAAATCCTAATCTAGGAGGACACCTCATCGAACAAAACACTACCATACACCACCAAATCCCAGATCTCGGAAATAACATCTCAAACCCCGAACAAACTATTAAACTTCGACTCTTAACCTTATCATAGTACTCCCCAATAATTCCAAAAAGACCTGAGGATCTTAGCCCATGAGCCACTATTATAAACAGAGCACCTAACCAACCAACTCTTCTTCCACTTAAAATCCTAAGCTGAACCAAGCACATGTGCCCTACCGAAGAATAAGCAATGAGGGCCTTCCTATCAACTTGGCGAAGACAAGCTACAGACCTCAACACACCCCCCCAAATTCCTACATTAGCCCAAAAGACCTGCACCGAATAAGACAACTGACCAAACCTTAAAAATACACGCATTAACCCAATTCCCCCTAACTTTAGCAATAAACCCGCCAAAGCTATAGACCCTGTTGTCGGGGCCTCTACATGGGCCTTAGTTAACCAAAGATGAAATGGATAACAAGGAATTTTAACAAAAAAAACGACCACAGCACAACACCCCCACCAACCCAGACCCCCCAATAAATCCGCGTTAAAACCCATGAAAAAAGAAGACTCCCCCCAAAAAACAAACACAAGAAAAACAAGAAACGGAATTGAACCCCCTAAAGTATAAAGAAATATATAAAATGTTGCAGTGATTCGCTCCGGCTGTATACCTCACTTAAGAATTATAATGGCCATAGGAACTAAAGTTAACTCAAAAAATACATAAAATCAAAGAAAATTCCAACAAGAAAAAGCTAAAAAGCAACAAAAAACTACCCCTCATACACTCAACCCCCTTAACTCGGGCTTAGAAATTATTAATATCAAAGCCCCCAACCAAAAACACAAAAAAACTAAAGACCTAGACCAATCATCTAAGATAAAAAAATCCCCCATCACATAACCTTCCAAAGAACCCCGATACAAAATAATCGGCCTTCTTAAAAAGCATAAGGTAAAAAACTGCCAACAACCCACCTCCCCAAACCTAGGAAGCAACCCCAATAAAACTGCCAACATCTTATCAGCGGAAGGAAGGTCGCTACCCTCCCTAGCTACAGATTAGAAGTCAAAGCTAAGGCAACTCTCCGCCTATTCTACCCCCACTAAAGGTGTCATCAGAATTTTATACCTTCAAAACCATCTCAATCCCTTACTTAACACCTCTACGCCTAGGCCCTTTAATAGCAGTATAACTAATATTCCCCAACTCTACCTTCTCAAGAATATCCTTGTGCCGCATAGTCACCTCATGCATTAACCGAACAGCAATTACCTCAACAAAAGTATGCCGAGCAATACAAGAGAAATTACGCAAAGCCACCCACTCAAGAGAACTTGGACGATTCCCTACTATTGAAGGACGACGGCCCCTTAAAAAAGCTTCCCACTGAATATGGGTGAACAAAGACACCCTACACATAACCATCCCACAACCAGCTGTTCTCCACTGATTCCAGTAATAATAAAAAATAGGATAATCTGGAATTCGTCGAGGCATTCCCCCTAACCCTAAAAAGTGCTGCGGAAAGAAAGTAAGATTAACTCCAACAAAAGTTAGAAAAAAATGGCCACGAGCCCATCTCCGATGAAAACAATTCCCTGTAAAAAAGGGGAAGTAATGAACATACCCCCCGAAAATAGTAAACACAGCCCCCATCGACAACACATAGTGGAAATGAGCAACAACATAGTAAGTATCATGCAAAGCCACATCTAATGATGCATTAGACAAAATCACACCTGTAATACCCCCTATAGTAAACTTCAGTAAAAATCCAATAACCCACAAAGTAGGGGCCTCAAAACTCAGATAAGACCCATAAATTGTAGCAATCCAACTAAAAACTTTAACCCCTGTAGGTACAGCAATTAGCATAGTTACCGCAGTAAAATAAAACCGAGTATCAACATCAAGCCCGACAGTGTACATGTGGTGCCCCCAAACAATAAAACCTAGAATCCCGATAGAAATTATCGCATACATCATAGCAACTGAACCAAAAACCCGTAATTTTTTAGTATAAAACACCAAAACATGGGAAACTAACCCAAAGCCAGGTAAAATTAACACATATACTTCTGGATGCCCAAAGAACCAAAATAAATGCTGGAATAAAACCGGATCCCCCCCACCTGAAGGATCAAAGAATCTACAGTTAAAATGACGGTCCATAATCAACATAGTTAATCCACCCGCTAAAACCGGCAAAGACACCAAAAGCAAAAACCTAGTAACAGACAAGGCCCATACAAAAGGTGGACAAAACTCGGCCTTATATGCCTTTCCTCGCACATTTAAAAACGTTACTAAATAATTAATAGAGGCAGCAGAAGATCTAACCCCCGCCAAATGCAATGCTAAAATTATTATGTCTGTTCTCACCCCCCTAGAGTAAGGAGTACTAGACAAAGGAGGATATATAGTCCAACCAGTACCTCTCCCATAATCAATATTAAAAGAAAGAATTACTATATACAAAGCAAATGGTAAAATCCAGAAACTCAAAGTATTAACACGCGGAAATCTCATATCAATAGCCCCTAACAACAATGGTAACAACCAATTCCCAAAACCCCCAATTAACACAGGTATTACGAAAAAAAAAATCATCATAATAGCGTGTAGAGTAACCACACCATTATACACCTCTGATCTTGGCAGCCACATACCAGGACGACCTAGCTCTAATCGCATAATCCATCTAAGCCTCAAGCCCCCAAAACCAGACCACATTCCTAAAATAAGATATATAGTCCCCACATCCTTATGGGAGTTGGCCATAAGTCAACGACCCCAACGCTTCACTTTATCCAAACTAAACTCAAATTTATTTTATTTTAACTACAACCTTTATAGGTTTAAACCTAAAGCTAAATGTCCTTTCGTACCCTAAAGCCTAAACTCAATAGAAAGAAGATAGAAACCGACCTAACTTTCGCCGATCTGAACTCAGCTCACGTCGGGTTTTCATGGGCGAACGAACCAACCCTTAAGACCGCCTGCAAGCCTTAGGATACCCAGAGCCAACATCGAGGTCGCAAACCCGCCCATCTATAAGAACTATCAGGGCGGATAACGCTGTTATCCCCGGAGTAACTTCTTCTGCTAATCACAAATTTATACCTCTGTGGGTCGTAGCGCATCCGCACTTTAAATAATAGGAGTCTAGTCTTGCTCCTTTGCTGCCCCAGCCAAAACTGCCGCTGCACCCCTCTACTTGAACTAACATGAAGCCTTAAATCAACCTGTTACTCTAGGAAACAGTAAAACTTAGAGGAATAACTCTTACAACTTAAATTTCTAACTTCACGGGGTCTTCTCGTCTTTCTTACCTACGGAAGCATTTGCACATCCAATTCAATTTCACCAAAACAAACTAGAGACAGTTAAAGACTCGTCAAACCATTCACAGGACCTACAATTAATAGGCCATAATTTAGCTACCTTAGCACGATTTACCGCGTCCGTTTAAGCCCGAAAACTCACCGGGAAGGCACGACCCCCCATGTTACTCAGAAAGCCATGTTTTTGTTAAACAGGCGGTCCCTTTTTTTGCCGAGTTCCTTTAGCTTTGTTTACCAATATAGTTGCTACTCCACATTGCTTTACTACCTGAATTAAAAACAACTACACCACTCCGACTACTCATCCCTACATTATCACTTTTACTACACTCGTCTAGTAAAAAGACCCCATAAACCAAAAAGGAATTAAAACTTCTATTTAAATCTAGGGAAACTCTGAGATTTAACCCACTCCAAAAAGATAGCTTCTTCAAGCCCACTTAAACCCCCACTCTTCAACAACTTCCTTTTACACTAGGTCTCTCAGCTTATCCTGAAAAACCTCACTTCTTTTAAAAACACTTCACTTCAAACCCACCAAACTAATATTTCTTATTTAGCTTCCTAGAAAACCCTTACCCTTAGAGTGTGTCCTCCATAGAGCTACACTTATATGTATTTCTAGGGCAACCAGCTATCAACCCGCGCGAAAAGTATTTCGCCACTATCTTCCCGTCTCGGGATAGCTATCTTACGCTAACCCCTAGCGAGAAAGTAGATCGCAGAATTTTCGGGCTATTCCCTAAGAATAAAAAGTAATAGAGCCATGATGCAAAAGGTACATGATCCCATCACTGGTACCTACCTGTTAATCTGTCCATTCACTTACGTTACACTTTTTCTATCGCTCAAACCTCGTCTATTTCAGTCACCCCTACTAAGACAATTAAAGATGATTCACCCAACACTACAACTAATCTATCACCTATACAGCAAAAGTTATCCCAACCTAAAATATCCCCT